TTTTTGGATTGAAAAGAGCCAGGACTTCATTATTTTTATGGACCTAATTCATTGAAATTCCATCCAGTAAAACGGAAGAATTATAAATTTCCAAAATAATCGATAGGAATACCGCAAATAGAGCCATTGCGACCCCCATCAAAGGGGTCGTTCCCCAACCAGGAGCAACCTTCCCATATTCCGAATTCAATGGTTTCAATAAATTCCCTACATTAGTTTGTCTTGGACCAGATCTAGAACTCCCCTCAACGGTTTGTGTAGCCATAAATCCTATTGCATTGGTTGAGATCGGTTGACTTTGTATACCATTCCGTTGTAAATAAACGATCTTATCATAGATCCATTGTGGTCTTGCAATTTTATAATAATGGAAACAGCAACCCTAGTCGCCATCTTTATATCTGGTTTACTTGTCAGTTTTACCGGGTACGCCTTATATACCGCTTTTGGGCAACCCTCTCAACAACTAAGAGATCCATTCGAGGAACACGGGGACTAGTTGAAGTAAAATAAGGAGCCTCCCATATGGGAGGCTCCTTACTTTACTTCAACTTAGATAATGTAAGATAATGAAAAAAAAAAACATTTTGCTTTTTTACTTTTTAGTTGGAACCCTAGGCGGCTCTCGAAAAAAGATAGCGAAAAAAATGATTCCTAGAGTCGAGACTAAGAGAAATGTATAAACCAATGCTTCCATAAATTCGATCGTGGTTTACAATTATAGCTTCCACACCTGTTCATTTGGGAGCATCTCCCAGATTAAGAAAGGACAAGAGTCAAGGAAAGGGGCGGTGATTCAAATCAAGATTTCTCTGGTATTCTATATCAAAAAAAAATCCAATCCAATGGAGGCGAAAGATACAAGAGACGTATTGTATCAGACTACCTGTCTCCTTGTAGTTGGATCTCCAAGTTTTTGGAATGCTCCAAACTCCACTTGAGCATCCAAATCTGGGTCAATACCAGCAAAAACATCTCTGAACAAGGTTCTAGCACCATGCCAAATGTGTCCGAAAAAGAAGAGCAAAGCAAACGAAGCATGTCCAAAAGTGAACCAACCCCTGGGACTGCTACGAAAAACACCATCGGATTTCAAAGTAGCACGATCTAATTCAAAAATTTCACCCAATTGAGCACGTCTAGCATATTTTTTCACAGTAGCAGGATCACTATAACTGACTCCATCGAGTTCGCCACCATAGAACTCAACCGTTACTCCTACTTGTTCAACACTATACTTTGATTCTGCCCTTCTAAAAGGAACATCGGCTCTTACAATCCCATCTCCGTCTACCAAAACGACTGGAAATGTTTCAAAAAAAGTAGGCATACGACGTACAAAAAGCTCACGCCCTTCTTTATCTCTAAAGATGGGATGTCCTAACCACCCCACAGCTATTCCATCCCCGTTGTCCATCGAACCCGCTCTAAACAATCCGCCCTTTGCTGGATTATTGCCAATGTAATCATAAAAAGCTAATTTTTCGGGAATTTTAGACCAAGCTTCTGATAAACTCTGATTTTCGGCTAGTCCGGCGCCAACCCTTCGATATATTTCTTGCTGGAAGTATCCTTGATCCCACTGATAACGAGTGGGACCAAATAATTCGATCGGGGTAGTTGCTGAGCCATACCACATAGTTCCAGCAACAACAAAAGCTGCAAAAAAGACAGCAGCGATACTACTGGAAAGGACAGTTTCAATATTACCCATACGCAATCCTTTGTATAGACGTTGGGGTGGACGTACACTAAGATGGAATAGGCCCGCTAATATGCCCAATGTACCTGCTGCAATATGATGAGAGGCTATTCCTCCCGGAACAAAAGGATCAAAACCCTCTACCCCCCACGCAGGATTTACAGATTGTACTTTTCCAGTTAGCCCATAAGGATCGGACACCCATATTCCAGGACCATACAAGCCTGTTACATGAAATGCACCAAACCCAAAGCAAGCTAACCCTGAAAGAAATAAATGAATTCCAAAGATCTTGGGTAAATCCAAAGAAGGTTTTCCTGTACGTTCATCACAGAATATTTCTAGATCCCAGTATACCCAATGCCAGATAGCTGCCAAGAAGCACAAACCGGAAAACACAATATGTGCCCCGGCCACACCTTCGTAACTCCAAATACCCGGATTCGTTATAGTCCCTCCTGTGATACTCCAACCGCCCCAGGAATTGGTTATTCCTAAACGAGTCATGAAGGGTATAACGAACATACCTTGTCTCCACATTGGATCAAGAACGGGGTCAGAGGGATCAAAAACGGCTAATTCGTATAGAGCCATTGAACCGGCCCAACCAGAAACGAGAGCTGTATGCATTATATGTACAGCAAGCAACCGACCGGGATCATTCAATACGACGGTATGAACACGATACCAAGGCAAACCCATGGAAATACCCCTTTATCAAAGAAAAATAGATACTATGTAACTTTATCGCATTGGAAAAGACTATGCTATGGACCTCTCCCTTTCAGTGGATTATTTCGGAGCAAGGGTTAATATTTATTTAATTCCATTTCGTTGGTATGGTAATAATGGAACAATTCTGTTCGTAGGAACAAAGATAAGCAGATCTATTCTATACCCGATAAGTACCAATACGCAATGGGGGGATTGGTCCCATTTTCTATGGGCGAAAGCCTAGATACTTGTTCATCGTTCGAACAGCCCGACCCATTCGTAATAATTTTCCTCGATTCATTTCGTCTTACTCTATGAACTTTCTAATCTAGGGATAAAATACGTCATTACGTTTTCACATCAAAGTAAAATGTCGGAACGAAACTCCTCTTTTTTGCAGTTTATGCCTGTTGGTGTTCCGAAAGTACCTTTTCTGATTCCTAAAGCTAAAGAGGCGAGTTGGGTTGACGTATACAACCGACTTTATCGACAAAGATTTCTTTTTTTAGGCCAAGAGATTGATAGGGTGATCTCAAACCAACTTGTTGGTCTCATAGTATTTCTCAATATAGAGAATAAGAAAAAAGAGATTTTTTTGTATCTAAATTGTCCCGGCGGATGGATACTACCCGGATTTGGCCTTGTTGGTACTATGCAAACTGTGAAGCCAGATGTAAATACAATATGCATCGGAGTTGCCGTTTCAATCGGATCTTTCATCCTGCTCGGAGGAACAGCTACCAAACGTCTAGCATTCGAGCACGCTAAGATAATGATGTACCAACCTTTTAGTTCCTTTTTTAAGTTAGCACCGAGAGATGGTCGATTAGAATTGAGCCTGCTTTTGGACGCCCACCAAAAAATTGTACGGGCTTATGTACGAAAAACGGGCCAAACCCCCTGGGCTGTATCCAGAGACCTGAAAAAGCCTTTTTTTATGACACCAGAAGAAGCGCAAAAATATGGAATTGTTGATGCTATAGCGGACGTCTGCACCCCCCACCCGATTCGGATGATTCTGACGAAAAAGTAAAACGGGATCCCCATCCCCTTGGTTTCAAAGAATAACCCAGCCAAAGAGAATCTAGGGAGTAAGTAAGAATATCACTTACTCCTAATGGTTCACATCGACAATAATAATCCTTGGACAGTTTTTTTGTGAAGAAAATGTATATCTAAATATGGGCCCTATCTAACTAAAGTCGGGGCAGGTTCTAATTGTTCATGTTGACTCTTTAGTAATAAGATCCGCAAAGCCCTATTTGGCTACTCCAGGAGCAACCGTGCATGGCCATTATGGGGAAATCCTTTACGAAGGAAATACATTAGTTACATTTCTATATGATGAAAAATCGAGATCTAGTGATATAACGCAGGGTCTTCCAAAAGTAGTCATAATAATAGTGCAAGTTACTTCGGGAACAAAAAGAAAGTCAAATTGGGTTATTTTATTCTCTCAATAAACAATAAAATGAAACAACTTGATCTAGTACTATCTTGTAGTATGTAGTAAACTCTACCAAACCCTTTATCCTATTCTACTTCACGATAGGCGGATAGCGGGAATCGAACCCGCGTCTTCTCCTTGGCAAAGAGAAATTTTACCATTCGACCATATCCGCATTTTTTTTACTGAGTACATCCCGTATAGGTCCGCGCATATATTATAAATATAAATAAAGAATATAAAGATAAAAGAATTCCTCTGGTTTCATTCGGAAAGGTAGGGGATAAGGCGAAAAAAAAGAATCGATCCTTCGAGTATTCCAAATCCCAACGTAAAAATGGGAGTCTTTACTATTTGAAATGAAATACAAATACTATGAAATACTATATTTCATTTCGGTAACTCTTGACTAAGGTTATATAGGGTCTATATAATATATATTATAGACCCTATATAAATATAACCTTAGTCTAGTATCACTTACCACACTAGTTGATGGGAATTACTTCGGAAACAAAAAGATGTTCATGGACGTTGATAAGATCCTTCCATTTAGCAGCACCTTAGGATGGCATAGCCTTAAAGTGAATGGCGGGGTTCGAGGAAAGGCTTACGGTGGATACCCAGTTATCTATTATCATACAAAGAATAAAAAAGTAGAATAGAATAAAAAAAGAAATCATCGACAATCGCATTTTGTTCGATTGAGAAGGTGTGCCACCTTCTTACTACTTCCCCATCTAGGATTCGACTTATCATTAAAAAAAAAAAGGAGGCAAAAAAATGACTTTCATAGTCAATGGCCCAGTTAGTCCAGATCCGGAAAATGGGTTTCAATATTTTTACCATTTCATGAAATGGTTAATGCTCTGTTTACGGTCAGCGGCGGTCGTAAACAAAGCGGACCCGGAGTTCCGGTACAAACGGTCTTACAGAGAGCTTTTATTAACGATATGTCAAACCATTTCCACGTATCTAAATACTTGGAAACAGAATGGGACTTTGGAATACCATTCAGACAACTCTTGGGATGAAGAGTCCGCCGAATTGGATCCGAATCCCCTTCAAGATTTTCCATATTTCGTTAAATGGTTAACGAAATATTTACAAGACGTGACTACAGTGCCTATCTTAAACGAAGACGACCCGGAGCTCTGGAACAGAGAATGGCCTGACATACTGTTTTTTATCTGTGAAACCATTGAAAATTATCTGGGGACTTATACTTGGGGAACTCCGAAATCCCATTTGGACGACTCTTCGGATGAAGAGTCCGTCGACTGAGATACGGATCCCTTTGGTTTCGAAGTATAAGAATACCCCAACTCAGACAAATAGAATCTATGGAGTAAGTGATATTCTTACTTACTCCATAGGTTCTCTTTTGGAATGGTTTCTCTTTTAGAAAATCTACTAAGATCGCACACACTCCGATTTAACAAAAATGATTACCCATGGAATGGCTATTTATCTATTCCAAATTCTTGTATTTTCATTCAAATAGGGGGAAGTCTCCATGGAAAGACGGCGGTTCGATTGGTATATCATAAAATTTCAATTTATAATAGATCAAAACAAGCATTTTTATGATTCATACCCACACCTTACCCCCGATTTCGATCTTCGACTCGACTCACAGCCATCCTCATACAAGGAGGAGATGCGGGAGCTAGAAGATGAAATGCGGGAGCTAGAAGACGAAGAAGAAATGCGTCAGTGGGAAGAGGATGCGCTCCGAGAAATCGATGAAGAATTCCATCGGGAGAGAGAGGAAGAATTCCGTCGGGAGAGAGAGGAAAGATACAACCAGTTTGTGGAAGAGTTTAATCAGAGAATTTTAAACGAAATTTCCCAATCTATTGATGACAGCCAAATCTCTTCCGAAAAATCCAGATTTTCAACGGGACAAACAAGAGTTGAATGAGGCTTCGTGGAAAAAAACCATGGATGCATTGAGCGAACTCTTTTCACAAGGATCAAAATGAGGAGGATTTCACGTAAATCCGCGATTCCTCCTTTTTTTTTTTGTTTTGGGGCGGGGCCATAATTCGTTCCATTTTGGACCATAATCATCTGAATTATGGCCAAAAATGGAATCTTTTATCTCCTTACCGGAGTAAAAAAGAAAATAGAAAAAATGGATAATCATCTGGTTAGGATTGATCTAAACCAGCCCATTTTATATACGATTTAGCATGCCAACTATTAAACAACTTATTAGAAACACAAGACAGCCAATAAAAAATGTAACAAAATCCCCCGCTCTTCGGGGATGTCCTCAGCGTCGAGGAACATGTACTAGGGTGTATGTGCGACTCGTTCAGATCATGAGCTGGAACAAACAAAAGAAAGGGATCTTTTTTTTCCAGTATCAATGACCAGTACCAATGAATAGGTTGGAAGAATTCCATTCCATATATAAAAAAAAGCCCCCATTGTGTATGAAATTTATGGTTTCTATTGGTGCAAATCCAATCACCTCAATTGGAGATGAGAAGCAATTTCCCATTGGTAGCAAATGGTTATCCATTAAGCGGGGGAATAGTATTTAAGAAGCAAAAAAATTATGCTCTAACTCGTGCAAAAACGGACTAACAGGGTCAGCTACCTAGCCAACCTTTGTAATTAAATATCGTTACTGTATGGGTAGATCTCCTTGTGAAAAAGGCCCATTACTGGATAATTCATAGGTAGAGTCAAAGAATGTGAACTGTACAAGTTACTAATAACATTGATTAAATGAGGAAAAAGGCTCCGGTGTATAGAGAGGACCTCGCCGTTTAAGAAGCAACCATAGAAACGATGGAACCCGCTATTTATTTATCCATTTACCTTTTTTTTGATACTTTATATTATACTCAACTTTATTTATTTGTTTTGTTGATTAGTAGAGTATCAATAACTTTCTTATTCGGGGTTAAATGCCTGGAAAAAAATAGCGGTTGGGAAGGTCATAGCAGCAAAAGCCATTGGAATTTTTTTTTATACACCGGAAGAATCCGTTTTGTTATTAATAGACCAGGATAAGGAATGACTGAAAGAAAATAAAGAAAATAAATCCATTAGTTATTCATCAAAGTTTCATTTGATTCAATGACCAGAATTAGACGAGGGTATATAGCGCGGAGACGTAGAACAAAAACGCGTTTATTTACATTAACTTTTGGAGGGTCTCATTCAAGACTTACTCGAACTACTATTCAACAGAAAATAAGAGCCTTGGTTTCTGCTCATCGGGATAGGGGTAGGCAAAAGAGAAATTTTCGTCGTTTGTGGATCACTCGGATAAATGCAGCAATTCGTGAGGTCGGGGTATCCTATAGTTATAGTAGATCCATATATGATCTGTACAAGGGGCGGTTGCTTCTTAATCGTAAAATACTTGCACAAATAGCCATATCAAATAGGAATTGCCTTTCCATGATTTCCAATAAGATAAGATCATGAAAATGAAATAAGGAGATTGGAAGGAATACACCGTAATGATTTAAAGGGGGGGGCCCGGAGAATGAGCTCCGGGAAGGTAGAGTAGAAATGAATAGGAAATATAGTCAAAATGAATGAACACGGTTCCATAAAAAAAGAAGAAAAATTTTTCGCTTTACGCCTTTTTTCTTACGACGTGACAATCCAATCTGGATTCTCCCATTTTTCGAACAAAAAACCAATCTGAGTTGGGGTTCGGATTGGGGTTTTTATTCAATTGCAATTCAGAAATAGGCCTATCTATTTCTTTTTATTTTATTTCTAGTTCGAGGATTTATTTTATTTCTAGTTCGAGGACCTGTAGTTCTAGGAGTCGACTCCGTTTTCGCAAATTGTTTCTCATTATTAAGAAAAGGTAACAAAGATAAAATACGAGCTTGTTTTATAGCAATAGTAATTAATCGTTGTTGTTTCAAAGTCAATCTATTCACTCGTCTAGATAATATTTTTCCTCGTTCACTAATAAATCTACTAATTAAACTCATGTTTCTGTAATCAATTCGATCCCCCGAACCAATTGGGGGCAAACGCCGACGAAAAGATCGCTTGGGTTTAAGAAAAAGTCGCTTGGATTTATCCATGGTTTATTCCTTATCTTAAAAAAAAAAATTCTGAATTTAATTGGGGATCCGGCCGAAATAGGATTTGGTTGTTTTATTTTGATAGTTTCTTTATTTATATAATAATTATTATGTTATGTAATTATTATGTTATGTAATTTATTGCTGTTCCTTGGAGGGGTTACACGCGTATTACATTAACGTTTTATTTATTTCGTTATCTCCCCATGAATCGTATGCTTGTAACAGTAGGGACAAAATTTTCTCAATTCCAATCGACTAGGCGTATTGTGTCGATTCTTTTGAGTAATATATCTGGAAATGCCCCGCGATTCTTTATTAATATTAATACCGTTTCGGACACAACTGTTACATTCCAAAATAACTCTTACTCTGACATCTTTACCTTTGGCCATGAACCCCCTTTTTGATTTTTTATTCCCTCAACTCTTCCATTTTCGATCCGAAACGAAGAAGAAAAAAAGAAGTTGCTGACTCGAAATCCAATTAATTCTTAACTATTTCATTGCAATCAATAGAGAAATAAAAAAAAAAATAAGTAATACAACGATTTCTAACTATCAATTAGTTCTCATACATATTGGTATTTCATTTAAGTATCTTGTATGCTTTTGTTGTCTTCGACCCTTATTTTTTCCATTTCTGCTCTCCCTCTATTAATTCAGCCTAAACCCGAGTTTTGTTGCGGGTGAATCTTCTTTGATTCTTTCTCTTTCCTTCTTTTTTTTTATCCTAAAAAAAAAACGGACAGTGACAGAAAGAACAAAACAAAGAAAGGGGGGGTTTAGTCATAGATAATTTATTGTATCTCTAATCTTCTTCATCCCTAACTAGAATGAAAAAAAGGGGAATGTCAACGCATCGGGGAAGAAACGATTGATCTCTATCAATAGACCTGCCAACGACCCGAACCATAGAGTGGTTAACACAGGTGCCACGGATAGATATGTTTTTATATCTCGCATTGAAAATCCTCCTTTTTGTATTGTAATACATATATGATCAGATACGTATGGAGTTAAGGATCACTTGTATTTGTACGCGGAATCCCTAACGAAAATGGATATATGATATATATAGAACGCGGCAAATTAAATTTGCCTTTTTTTACAACGGAAAAAGACGCCCACTTACTTTCGGAACATTACCGATAGAAATTTTTTATGTATATGTTAGGTTTAATATATAATTATTATATAATTTATTATATAATAGAATTATAATATATATATTTTACTTTTCATTTTATTATATGTTATATGAGACGAAAAAGAAGAAATGGCAAGAGAAATTTGCTATCAATGGAGGAAATAACGATGTGGAAAACAAGCCGGGGATTCTCTACAATGACACTGTAGGCCAATTGAAAGGGATGTAGCGCAGCTTGGTAGCGCGTTTGTTTTGGGTACAAAATGTCACGGGTTCAAATCCTGTCATCCCTATCTATTATTTCTTCTACGCGCAGTAATGAAAGATTCATTAAGATCAATGAAAATTGGACATACATAATCCTTTATGATACTATATGCATGTGCAAGATATGGTAGGGGTTACAAAAGCAATTCCTTTATTTATATTTACTTTAACGGTATTTTATATTGATTGTGATAAGATAAGAAAGCGCTCTTAGTTCAGTTCGGTAGAACGCGGGTCTCCAAAACCCGATGTCGTAGGTTCAAATCCTACAGAGCGTGATTCTGTTCTTCTTAGGTCGAATTACAATTACAATGAAATAACTTTACTAACTTGAGGGGCAATCCGAATTTGACCTCCGCCTTTCTTTAATACGCAGGAGGTCAATCAAAAAAAGAGATGGCTGTTATTTAAAAAGAGATGTTACTGAATCAAAGGTCCAACTGATCGCCGCGCCTGTATTGCAAATATGCAGTTACGAATAATCCAGCCAAAGTAATAGGAATTAGGCCTAACACGATTCCAAATAGTAAAACTTCAATCATTTCAATTTGTTTGTTTGAAAGGGTAGGTAAAAGGGGGAGGTAATATCTATCCCTGAATATTAATCCAAATCGCCCGTGAATCTCAATAACCAAGAATTTACAATTTACATGG